GAATCATATATACGAGTCATTGTAATCTCATATTTCCTCCTATTCGCCATGATAATTTTTTATTGACAAAGAGGCGAAGAAATAGATTCATCATTCCGTTCCAATCGATTCAAGAACAAGAGAAAGAACGGATGCCCCGTCCCGATATTTCGATTGAAATACCGATAAATGGTATTTTTCGTAGAAATAGTATTCTTGCTTATTTCGACGATCCTCAATACAGAAGAAAGAGTTCAGGAATTACTAAATATGGAACTGTAGGGTTGCATTCAATCCTCAAAAAAGAGGATTTAATTGAGTACCGAGGAGTCAAAGAATTTAAGCCAAAATACCAAACGAAAGTAGATCGATTTTTTTTCATTCCTGAGGAAGTGCATATTTTACCCGAGTCTTCTTCCATAATGGTACGGAACAATAGTATCATTGGGATAGATACACGAATCACTTTAAATACAAGAAGCAGAGTAGGTGGCTTGGTCCGAATAGAGAGAAAAAAAAAAAGGATTGAACTTCAAATCTTTTCTGGAGATATCCATTTTCCTGGAGAGATGGATAAGATATTCCGACACAACGGCATCTTGATACCGCCAGGAACAAATTCTAAGGAATCAAAAAAGCGGAACAATTGGATTTATGTCCAATGGATCACACCCACCAAGAAAAAGTATTTTGTTTTGGTTCGACCCGTAATCATATATGAAATTGCGGACGGTATAAATTTAGCAACACTTTTCCCCCAGGATCCATTGCGGGAAAGGGATAATCTAGAACTTCGAGTTGTAAATTATATACTTTATGGAAATGGCAAACCAATTCGGGGAATTTCTGGCACAAGTATTCAATTAGTTCGGACCTGTTTAATCTTGAACTGGGACAAAAACAAAAAAAGTTCTTCTATCGAAGAGGCCCACGCTTCCTTTGTTGAAGTAAGTGCGAATGGTCTGATTCAAGATTTCCTCAGAATCAACTTAGTGAAATCCCATACTTCGTATATCCGAAAAAGGAATGATCCATTAGGTTCAGGATTGATCTCTGATAATAGGTCGGATCGTACCAATATCAATCCATTTTATTCTATTTATTCCAAGGAAAGAATTCAACAATCGCTTAGACAAAATCAAGGAACTTTTCGTACGTTGTTGAATAGAAATAAGGAATCCCAATCTTTGATAATTTTGTCATCATATAATTGTTTTCAAATGAGTCCATTCAACGATGTAAAATATTACGATGGGATAAAAGAATCAATTAAAAGAGATAGGGATTCCTTAATTCAAATTACAAATTTGTTAGGCCCCTTAGGAACAGCCTCTCAAATTGATCTTTTTTATTCGTTTTACCATTTACTAACTCATAATCATATTTCGGTAACTAAATATTTCTATTTGCAACTCGACAATTTAAAACAGACCTTTCAAGTATTTAAGTATTATTTAATGGATGAAAACGGGAGAATTTCGAATTCCGATCCGTGCAGTAGCATCCTTTTGAATCCACTTAACTTGAATTGGCATTTTCTCGACCATAATTATTGTGAGGAAACATCCACAATAATTAGTCTCGGGCAGTTTATTTGTGAAAATCTATGTATAGCCAAAAAAGGATCGCCCCTAAAATCGGGTCAAGTTATAGTCGTTCAACTTGACTCTTTAGTAATAAGATCGGCGAAGCCTTATTTAGCTACTCCAGGAGCAACTGTTCATGGACATTATGGAGAAATCCTTTCCGAAGGAGATACATTAGTTACATTTATATATGAAAAATCTCGATCTGGTGATATAACGCAAGGTCTTCCAAAAGTAGAACAGGTTTTAGAGGTACGTTCGATTGATTCAATATCGATGAACCTAGAAAAGAGAGTTGAGGGTTGGAATGAGTGTATAACAAGAATTCTTGGAATTCCTTGGGGATTCTTGATTGGCGCTGAGCTAACTATAGCGCAAAGTCGTATCTCTTTGGTTAATAAGATCCAAAAAGTTTATAGATCCCAGGGGGTACAGATCCATAATAGGCATATCGAAATCATTGTACGTCAAATAACATCAAAAGTGTTGGTTTCAGAAGATGGAATGTCTAATGTTTTTTCACCCGGAGAACTAATTGGATTGCTGCGAGCTGAACGAACGGGGCGCGCTTTAGAAGAAGCGATTTGTTACCGAGCCATATTATTAGGAATAACGAAAGCATCTCTAAATACTCAAAGTTTCATATCCGAAGCAAGTTTTCAAGAAACTGCTCGAGTTTTAGCAAAAGCAGCCCTCCGGGGTCGTATCGATTGGTTGAAAGGTCTGAAAGAGAACGTTGTTCTAGGAGGGATGATACCCGTTGGTACCGGATTCAAAGGATTCGTGCACCGTTCAAGGCAACATAACAACATTTCTTTGGAAACCAAAAATAAGAGTTTATTCGAGGGGGAAATGAGAGATATTTTGGTCCACCACAGAGAATTATTTGATTTTTGCATTTCAAAAAATTTACATGATACATCAGAACAATCTTT